GGGTTAAACGAATCGCACGTAGAGATATTGATAACACACAAAGAGTTAATGGTATTTCATAACTAATTGATTGAGCAGCGGCTCGTAGACCACCTAAAAAAGAATATTTATTATTTGATCCATATCCTGACATAAGAAGTCCGATGGGAGCAATACTGGAAACGGCAATCCACAAAAAAACACCGATATTGAGATCAGATAAGACAAGGTGAGAGCTAAAAGGAATTACTGAATAACTTAGTAAAATGGATATAACTGCTATGGATGGTCCTATGCTGAATAAACGAGTATCTCCTCGAGACGGGAGAAGATTCTCTTTGAAAATGAGTTTTATTCCATCAGCTAAAGCTTGAAGAATTCCCATAGGCCCTGCGTATTCAGGCCCAATACGTTGTTGTATTCCGGCGGAAATTTCCCTTTCTAACCACACTATTACGAGTACACCTAGAGTAATCCCCAATACAAGACTCAAAATAGGTACAAGCATCCATATGATTCCATAGACCTCTTTCAAGGATTGCAATCTGGAAAAAGAATTCATATCTTGTACTGCGGTTGTATCAATTATCATTTCAACGATCTACTTCTCCCATAATGATATCTATGCTACCTAGTATCGTCATAATATCAGCCAATTTCATTCTTTTAACTAACTGAGGAAGAATTTGCAAATTGATAAAACCAGGCGGGCGGATTTTCCATCTCCAAGGAAAACCACTTTGATCTCCTATTAAAAAAATTCCCAATTCTCCTTTTGGAGCTTCAACGCGTACATAAAGTTCTTGCTTCGGCAATTCAAAAGTGGGAGAAGGTTTTTTACTAATGAATCGATATTCAAAACCGTCCCATTCTGGATCCTTTTCTATATCAAAGCATCGTATTTCCAAATTTTCATAAGGCCCCCCCGGAATTCCTTCCAGAGCCTGCTGAATAATTTTGATAGATTCCGTCATTTCACTCATTCGGACTAAATAACGAGCTAATGAATCCCCTTCTTTTTGCCACCGGATTTCCCAATCCAACTCGCCGTAACATTCATAACGATCAACTTTACGAAGATCCCATTCTATTCCGGAAGCTCGGAGCATTGGTCCTGATAAACCCCAATTTATTGCTTCTTCCCCGCCAATAATGCCCACCCCCTCAACTCGTTCTAAAAAAATAGGATTCCGCGTAATAAGTTTTTGATATTCCGAAACTGCTGTTAAAAAATAATCACAGAAATCCAAACATTTATCTATCCATCCATACGGTAGATCGGCCGCCACTCCTCCGATACGAAAATAATTATGCATCATTCTCATACCGGTGGCAGCTTCAAATAGATCATATACTAATTCTCTTTCTCTGAAAATGTAGAAAAAGGGAGTCTGTGCACCAATATCCGCCATAAAAGGGCCAAGCCATAAGAGATGAGAAGCTATACGACTCAACTCTAACATAATTATTCTGATATAACTTGCTCTTTTAGGTACTTGAATATTCCCCAACTGTTCGGGTCCATTTATGGTTATTGCTTCTGTGAACATAGTCGCTAAATAATCCCACCGTGTTACATAAGGCAGATATTGTATAACAGTTCGGTTTTCCGCAATTTTTTCCATCCCTCGGTGTAAATAACCCAATATTGGCTCACAATCAATAACATCTTCACCGTCTAGAGTAAGGATGAGCCGAAGAACACCATGCATTGATGGGTGGTGAGGTCCCATATTGACTATCATGAGGTCTTTTCTTGTCGTTGTTACATTCATAGGTTATTCCTCAATTCTTTCTTTCATGAATTGCTTAAAACAAAAAAAATTTCATCAAAATTCAAGATCTAAGAAATGAAATAATTCAAGTTCTTGTTCAAATTAACGAGTTGTTAATTCTCGGATATCTAGCTGACTAATTAATTCTGTATAACGGACTTTGTCTTTCTTTGACAAATAAGACAGCAGGCGTTGTCGTTTTCCCAGGATTTTACGTAGACCCCTCTGGGATAAAAAGTCTTTTCTGTGGAATTCCAAATGGGAAGTAAGTCTTCGTATCTTATTGGTGAAGCTAACTACTTGAAATTCAACAGACCCCCTGTTTTCTTCTTGTGAAATAACGGAAATGAATGCATTTTTTACCATAAAAAAATATTCTATCGTCCTTTTTTCTTTTTGAACTAAATGAATTTTACCAATCAGTAAGAATAATGCTAGTCATTTTTTTTTTATAGATATATATATAAGAATCTAATTTCTTTAGGAACTCCGAATTTTCTCAACTCATTTTATGAAATCATTTTATCAAATAAAGTTCATCAATCCAATTTACGAGTTGGTTGAAATAGTAATCTGAAAGCATGGTATATTTTGACACTCAAAACACAGAAAATAAAAAGAAACAAAAGAAAAGAAAAAATACGATTCTGTTCATTTATTTATAGATCTAATCGATAGTGGTCTGTGCATTGGGCATTGGATTCCATTCCGATACCGGAATGGAAATCCAATGCATCTCGTTGTTTCAGATATCAAATAGGGTATAGAATGGATATAAAAAAGGGTATCCTTAACGAATTTTCAATCGCGGATACATACGTATCCTTAGCATACTGAAACGGCTCCCATTCTGCGCATTAAACCAATATCGATTCATACAAGCTAAATCTTCTAATCGATAATTAGGCCAAAGAAATGATTTTATTAGTTTCTTTTTCTTTTTTTCGCTGTTATCCACAACTTCACCACAGTTTTTTACGTATTTCCAAAATACTGGATTTTTATAGATAAGATTTTTTCTTTTTCCCCTTCTCGAATAGAAAGAAATTAGAATTCGCAATTCTCTACGCCGTTTGGTGGATAAAATAGTTTCAGGAACAAACAAATCAGAATCACTTTTGTGCATAGTTTCCGCATTGGTCTTAGGCATAAAAAAATTTCTTCGGGCTCTGTATTTTTCAGTAAGTTCGAAACTATCATTATGATCGTAGGGATCAAGCTGCTCAACCAAGGAAATCTTTATCAGTTGATAGATCAAAAATGATGCGTCCTGATTTTGTCTAGATATACGAAGTGGTTCGATACTGAATATTCCGTGGGTAAGCATAATGGTCGCAAGACTATTGTTTCTTGTCGAAAACTCCATTTTCAGTCTTTCCCTTTTGATAGAGCTTAGCAAATTTCTTTTCAGCCTTTTCTCATCTGTAATTTTCTGGATTCTACTCAATTCGTAGGCATTCAATTTGAGTTCGTCCAATCGGTCCTCCTCATCGTCCTCAGCATCATCCTCCGGCAATATCACTTGAAAATTACGGATATCCCCGCTTTTTGGGTATTCCGCGATGGGCCGTTGCCATTTGTCTGATCCAAAGGCTGTGTAAGGAATTTTGTTTTCTTGTACTTGTACTTTTCTTTTTCTTTTTTTTCTCGCTTTTTTGTCTTCTTCTTCCATTCTCGCTATATTCTTCGCTCTTTGTTTTTTTAGTTTCTCTATATTCTTCGCTACATTCTTCGCTACTTTGTTTTTTAGTTTCTCTATATTCTTCGCTACTTTTTTTTTTAGTTTCTCTTTTTTTCTCTCTTTTTTTCTCTTTTCTTTCTCTATTTTTTCTTCTTCAGTCTCTATTTTTTTTTTTTCATTCTCTATTTTTTTTTTTGCATTCTCTATTTTCTCTTTTTTTCTCTTTTGTTTCTCTATTTTTCTCTTTTGTTTCTCTATTTCTTTTTGTTTTTTTTTCTCTATTAGTTGCGCTATTCGTTTATTTTTTCTCTCTTTTTGCTCTCTTTTTTGTTTTAAACTCGCTACAAGTGCATCCCAAATTCTCGCTTTCGCTTGTGCGTGCAATTCGTGGTTTGTATCCTTTGGACTGTTTTTTTTTTCAAGAAAAAAATCGATAAGATTTTGAATAGCATTTTCATTTTCATTTTGAATAACATTTTGCCTTCCATCTTCAATAGGATCTTGAATAAGATTTGGATTTTCTTCTTGATTTTCAAAAATTAAATTTTCAAAAAGTAAATTTTTTGATAGGATCCACGGTTTTACTTGATACCTAAGATCCAGTTTGAGCAACTCCGAGAAGAAGAACCAACCTTTCAGATCCGAGATGCACCTATTTGGTAGTTCTGTATTCATTCCCCGCCAATCAAAAAGTGGGTTTTGTTTTTTAGTTCTTTGAGAATTTTGAAAAGTCCAAAAAACCCCAGGCTTAATACTTGCATTACCATTTGCCGCGGTCCAGTACTTAACAGCATTACCACTATTTGTCGCGGTCCACATCTTAACAAACCGGTCTTTGTCTTTATCGTTTCCACCAATAAAACTACCAGGGAAAAGTCTCCAAGGAACATATTTGCGGTCTGGAAACGTATACAGATCCAGAAGATCATTTTGTACTAAAAACTGATTGCTAAGAGCAATACCTTCTGGACTATCAACTAAATTCACTTTCCGTCTATTGTAATTGTAAGAATTTTTTTGTTTATTATTTATACATACATACTTATCTTCGGAATTAATAGATTGATAGGAAAAAAGGTCATAGCTATAGGATTTTATAGAGTTCTTAATATCCCCGGCCCTTTGACCTAGGTAAGTCTCGACTACATTTTCTTCATCGTCTAATGAATTTGCTTCAAAGAATTGTTTTCTTTTTTCATTAGAATACCTTTTATTTAAGTCTGTATTTTCGTCCATACGTTCTTGATTGACTTTAGTTCGCCATTTTTGGGGGCTTAAGCTATTCCATATAATGGGAGATACGCTATATTGATGCTGAGCCTTTAACCAGTTTTTCCATTGATTTTTGCCGGAATTCAAACTATTTTTATGTTTTAATTTCGAATGAAAGAGTTCTTGTGCTTCAAAATAATCCTTTAGTTCTTTCTTAAGAAAACGGGATGTTCCGTCATATTGAAGAACATATCTTAACTTATCTAAGTGAATAAGTTGGGTTTGTTGGGTTTGGTATAATTTGTAAAATACATATGCTTGGGACATAGAGGATAAGTCCGAAGTATCTGTTGCCTTCTTTCTCTTATACTTATAGCCATTCCAAGTATCCCCAAGCTTAATATCATTCTCAGAAATCCTAATATCTTTATCATAAAGCGACTCTTTAAAAATCGAAATAAAGGGATTTTTTTTTTTCTTTGTTTTATACACTGTTTCTTTATTTGTTTCAGTCTTGCCAATGCCAATGGATTTTTCAATCATTTTTTTTGAAAATTCAAAAAAACGTTGTGGATGGATCTTGCGAATAGAAATGGCACGTTCAAGGGGATTGAGGTATATCCTTTTAATATTGCGGGATATCCTTTTAATGAAAAATAGTAGAACATAATAGGATTTTCGGATTCTTAGAAAATAAAATTTGTGTCGGCGAGACTTTATTCTTTCTAATTTCTTTAAAATATTTTTTTTTGCTTGTACGAGTTTATCAGGAGAATCGGGTTTAGGAGTGAAAACTATTTTCTTTCTTTCTTTTGTAACTTTATCTATCTCATCCCAGACTGCTCTTAGTTCATTATCCAGATCCGACGGTTCTTTTTCTGGATCCGCCACTTTTTCTTCTGGTAATGAATCATCTTTCAAAGCTCTAACTGGACCTTGCAACAACGATTCGCTAATCCTAGGATTCCTACTCATTCTAAAATCTTGTTCGTTTTTAAGATTATCTATGTCTTTTTGAGAACGAGTGAACTCCGGGGTTTCTCTTCCTCCAGATAATTCAATTGGGTGTCTTTTTAAACGAGCTCTTTTTAGAAATAGAAAGCTTTTGATGAACCATTTTTTTGTTTTTTTTAAGACGTTTCGAAAACGTTTGCTTAGAATTATAGAATGTTTCTTTTCAAATTGGCGAATTTTCTTTTTGAGTTCGTTTCTAATGGGATTAAAAAAGACTCCCCAATCCGGGGTTATTAGATCACCGAAAGGACGGTCGGTTAAGATCCCAAAACTTGTTAAAAAACGAACCCCCCGGTCCCCTTCGAATTGCGCTTTGCCTTTCTTCGGACCTTTTTCTTTCTTCGGATCTTTTTGAAAAAAGAATCGTCTGTACCAAGGTTCTTTCTTCGGACCTTTTTCTTTCTTCGGATCTTTTTCTTTCTTCGGATCTTTTTGAATGGATCGCGTCTTAGATCTGTACCAAGGTTTAAGGTAAAAAGGGTTGGTGACCAGTATCTGAATACCGTCATCGGCCCAGTCTGGTGGGAATTGGTTTAAGGCGATTTTTTCTGAGACTTTCATACCATTATAGGTGCATATAGCATACCTTTCTCTCTTCAAACGGGCGAAGTCTATTTTCCACTCGGTAGGTTGCAATAATAACATACGGGCTATATTTTTCCCTATTATGAATGCAGGGAATACAACCTTTTTTCTAAGAAAAATATGCAGTAATAATATGAAAGTTCTTACGACTTGACCATAGTCAATGTTCTCCCACATTTCCGTTACATTCTCAATTCGTATATCATCCTCGACGTCTTCGTAGGATTGCCCGTCTTCGGCCCCCGCCTGTTTCAGCATTTCCCTCGTCTCAGCCACAATCGACTTCGTATCCGGAATCATCACTTTAAATTCATCTTTCTCGTTATCGTCATCGTCATCCACTATTTTTTCCCCTTTTATCCGGGTTTCATAAAAGAATTTCACCTGCACGGCTAAGTTAACCAAACCATCCAAAAAAGTGCGGGGGCCCAAAGCGAAAAGAGGGGAGCGTGCATTTACTTGAGTCATGCGACAAACGTATGCTTTACGTCTGTCCTGACGCGCGGATCCCTTGATTAGGCCTCGACGAAAATCGGACATATGGCCTAAAAAACGTATCGCATATGTTTTTCGATGCCGCACAAAATTACCCTGCTCATCTATCAACGGCTTCCGTTTTTTCGAATCCTGCTCAGTAAACACCGCTACACGTTTGAATGGGAGTATTCGAATCTCATGATCCGAGAACTGAGTCTCTCCCTCGGCTCCCTCCAGTTGTTCCAACTCGTCGATTAATTGGTATGACCATCGAGGAACTTTTTTATTGATTTCTTCTTCTAGTTCAATAACTTCTTTTTTATTTCTTTGGGGCTCCGTTACAAAAGCATGAAAAAGAATGTCATCAAAAGATGGCGGGCTATAGCTATAGCCTGTGGCGAATGAATACTTTTCGATTGTGGCTGCGTCGAATCTGATTCCGTGTGGGTTGATTTCGGTTTTTGGGGTTGCGCCGAATTTTACTCCTTTTGGGTAGCTTTCGTTTTGTTTTCTTTTGATTTCGTTTACTTTTCTTTTGATTTCGTTTACTTTGCTTTTGACTTTTTTTTGTTTGCTTTTGATTTCGTTTACTTTGCTTTTGGAAATTTTTTTCTTTTTTTTTGGTACTGCAGGGCCATTAATTCTATTTACTAACGTTTTCACGAAGGGATAATCTCTCTCGTTAACAAAAAGTAGGTGAAGCTTATTTACCGGGTTTTTCATCCTGCTTAGTAGGGATATGGCATTTTTTTGTTCCCGCAAGTCATCATCATTCTTATTTCGGAGCGTTGCCATTGTAATATTATTCTTTAAGAAAACAACCTTTATGACATCGCTTGTCTTCCTTCCGCCATCGTCGACTTCAGGGTCGCTCTTTCCACGAAGCGCTCCGGTCAAAAAAGGATCGGCTATTTCAGGCAAGTATTCTTTTTTAGTTTTATAATTACACAACCTTTTCCTTGTTTCGAGGACATTTAGCAGACTTTTTTTTTTATCTAAAGTTTTAATTCGATTTTGAAATTCTGTACTCAGGCTGTTCTTTTTTTTTTTATTGCGAGAAATCCACTGTCTATAACTCCCAGGAGCAGACCACCTAAGAGCCCGCCATTTAGCTTTAGCATAGATTCGTGGGAACCTCGAAGCCATTTTTCTTTGTATCATTTCCCAGAAAGTTGCCAAACTGGGTGGATATGTAAAACATATTCTTTGTTTTCCATCGCTTCGGCATGTATAAAAAAAATATTGTGACATCTCATTTTTGACAGCCTTTTCAACGCCAGCACACGTTTTTATATATCGTAATGGACGGAGTGGTTTTTGCGGGTCAAAAAGAGAAGTGATAATAGGGATTTCAAACGAGAATAAATCGTTTTTTTCTTTCAATATTGATATTTTTTTTTTCAATATTGATATTTTTTCTTTCAATATTAATAACTTCGGATTCTCTTCCCTTTCTTCCGAAGGAGAAATAGGCGAAGGAGAAATAAGTTCTTCTGGGAATCCCTCTTGTTTCTCTTGCACCCCCTCTTCCACATATCCTTCTTGCGCAGCAAGCATTCCCTTATATGCTTCCTGCATAGCTCGCGCAGCTTCGATTTCCATCTCTCTTCGCTGAGCTTCGATTAGCCAAAATGTGTATTGCACAACTTGCTCAGCTCGGATTCGCTTCGCTTTTTGCTCAGCTTGTATTTGCTTCTCGTCTTTCTGAGCTTGTATTTGATTCGCGTCTTTCGCAGCTTGGTTTGCCAGATAGCTTTCTACCACACCTTGCTTGAATTCTTGCAGAGCTTGCCTTTGTGCTGCCCTTTGCGCTCTCCTTTGCGCTTCGAATTTTTCCGTTAGTCTTTCTTCAAGTTCCTTCTCTTCTCTGGCAGCTTGGGTTTCGTTCGATAGTTTTCTTTGAAGTTGTAATTTTTTGTCGGCCGGGTCTGCATACAAAAGGGGTGTTTGATCTAAATATAAAAGAAAGATAGCAAATAAGATAATACTAAAGAGGTGCTCCATATCCTGTCTGAATTTTGCTCCCACGTACACATTCTCAAATCCACGAAGTATCAACCTAGCATAAAAGCGAATGTTAATTTTTAGGCCGCTTATTAGCGAAGAACCCCTTATCCACCACCGTGCATCGTCTAATAACTTAGAATTCTTTATCCTAACTAATGCCGATTCAACCTGTTTCATGGCTAAAATCTCACGAATTAAACCAGCAACAAAAGAATTTCGCCATTTTTCGATAATGTACTTAGTCGCTGGAATAAGTACATTACATGTAATGTACTTCATTGTCTTCGATCTAATAACCTGAAGTAGCCAAACAAATACCAATCCAGCCCATTTCAGGACTAAAATATGACCAATTAACCACCCAACAAAGCTACTTAGGACAAATAACATCTTATTGTTGCATCGAAAGATATAAATGTAGCTTAATCGGGTTAACATTGGCCTTCCCAACAAGCTAAGGCTGAATAATTGAAAAAGCAAATTATTCAGGAATACCAATTGAAACCTACGATTCCGCATTGACTTAGTGAGCAATGGGAAAGCAAAACGCTGGCTCGGCCATTGACCGCTATTGCTGGATAAGTAATGAAAGAAAAAATACGGTGCAAGTAGTAAAAGGATTGTATGAGGTCTACCTAACGCTAGATGCAGAGGCCCATAAAGGATTGATATGAATATCAAAAGTTGTCCTGTAAAAAAACCTGCAGTTTCTGATGACTTCTTTTCGATTGCGTCTGGATCGTCGTTCAAAAACCGTGGTCGGAGAAGGAACAGGTAAGAGGACCCGATGGAAAATGCGCTAATAAATCCATAATAGAGTCCGACCATAACGACGGAATTGCTTATCTTCATGCATACGGATACGAGATTAACCGGTAGAAAGAGTTTAAAAATCATTACAAACCTCCTTGTTTGTTGTATTTTGTTTTTTTTTATCTTTTTGATAAGATAATAGAATTTGAAAAGTATAGTAGAAGTATAGTAGAATTACTTTTGAGTAGAAGTGTAGAAGTATAGTAGAATTACTTTTGAGTAGAAGTATAGTAGAATTACTTTTGAGTAGATAGTAGAATTACTTTTGAGTAGAAGTATAGTAGAATTACTTTTGAGTAGATAATAGAATAGTTCTTTTTGAAGCTATTCTTTATCTTTATTTTCTCTTTATATAGAATATGCAATTTGTATCCACTCTATGTAATTTGTATCTACTCTATGTAATTTGTATCTTTATATGGAATATGTAATTTTTGAAGTGATTCTTTCTCTTGGT